GTCGAGATTGAAGGAATGAACTGAATACAATATTTTTTAGGAAAGATCAAAATTGATGAATAACAAAGTCGTTCAAATAATAATTTGTTTGAAGGTTCATTATTTTTGTTTAGGGTGTCAATTTTAGGACTTTGGTGTAGTTTATGCTCTCCTGGAATCAAACTGTTGTAACTAGGCAGTTCTATCCTCTAGCTAGGGATAGAACTCAAAAAATGTTTTCATTTTTAATGAATTATTTTTCATTTATCTGATTTCATAAATTTGAAACAAAAAATGCATTTTATCAATGAACACAAAATAAAGCCTATATTTGGATTTGGATTACTCAAAATTGACACATTATTCATACATAATATTTTATTCATACATAATATTCCAGTAGTTTCAACAATTCCTTAATTTTAACTAAAGATCTTATATCCGCCCTTCTATAGATATAGAGAAAAAAGAAAACCTTTTATTATTGTAATTGTGACAAATAGGTTGATGGGGAAAATAAGACTCCCCACCCCTAAAATGATAAAATATACTCAAAAGAAAGGTAAAACCTTGTATCTTGTCTTTATTCTTTTTTCAAAAGTCTTATTTTTAGTAAACAGAAGAATTCTTATTCCACATATCATAAGAGCGAAGCGAGTTCCATTTCATATTGATTAGCCGAAAACAATAGGTAATGGAAATTTTGTATTTTATATTAAAAATTTCATAATGAGATGAGCCAATTTTTCGAGTAAAATCAATTCATATTATTCCAATGTTTTATGACTTATTTGGTTTGGGTTTATCGCACAAAAAAACTTTTTGAATTCCCGGTAGAAAGAGATTTCCCTAATGACAAAGCTTTTAACGCTGCCCAATATCCCTTCCTTTTCCAAATATTTTTACGAATACGCTTTTTTGATATAGAAGTACGTTTTTTTGGAACTGCCATTAAAAAATAAAGAGGTTGCTCATTGTTCTAGTTGGATGTGAAAGACATCTATTGTTCAAAACGAATCGTTCTTTACTTTACTATGCATTATGCATTACCCATTTATTCTCTAGATAATATTCTCTTCATAAAAAAGAAATATAGATATGTGAAAGATATGTGAAAATCGCATAAAATATTACTAGAAATAGAAAAAAGAAAAAGAATATGATATGTGATTTTGTTTTATGGGTTTGTTTTTCGATTCCATACAATATTCGTACGAAAGAATAATTTGTATTGATTGGTACCTTTATTTCTCGTTCTTTATCATTCAAATCTATATCGATAGAATCCGCTGTGCCATAGAAATCAAATTAGTTGAACTTACTATTAATAAAATAAAGAATCCAAAAGACCCCCATTTCGATCTCTGTCGATTTTTGTCGTTCGACATTTAATTTACATGGAAGAAACTACATCGAAAGATTTAAGAACCAAACTTTGGCCTAATGAAAAACTTTTCTCTTTTTTTATATCTATATATATATTAACGGGTCAAACTCGAGGAAAGAATACGCCTAAATCAAATTTTCAAATAAATTACATTTTCCAATTCGACTGAGACTGGTAATTAATCTGTTAAAAAATACATGGGTAAATCTTATAAATTATAAATTTTTTATTTTCTTTATTTTACCCCTTTCTATAAACTAGAAATAAAAAATCAAGTTCATTTTATCATTTTATAGAAAGTATCGGATTTTATAGCATTTTTTATTTTATATAAATGTTTTTTATTGAAATGGAAAACAATCAAGCAATTCCATAATGAACTAGTTAATGATTTGGAATAAACTAACTAAAATGGCGAGTTCTTATTTCATTAGGCCAAATTATTGACCTTACTTAATCCTATGATTCATATCCGAATCAAGTACTGTTTTTAGTGTAATTTTTGATCCTTGCTCTACGAATCTAAATTATTGTCATAATAATTTAGATTTTCATTTTTGGTATCTTCATAAATATCTTAGTTACTAACTAAGTATTCACTTTTTATGAGTAACTTGGTCATATCATTTGACCAATTATAACTTCTTGATTTGAATATTTGAAGTCTTTTGGAAAGACGCAGAATAAATAAGAATAGACAATTCGAAATTCTATTTTAGTTAGTGCATCTCTTGGTTTTTTTTATTGACTCCTTTTGAAATTTTAAAGAGGTAAGATCCGGTAAATCGGAAACAATTAATTAAGAATAAAAAACTTTTATTTTTTTATGGAACAGACATATCAATATGCGTGGATAATACCCTTCCTTCCACTTCCAGTTCCTATGTTAATAGGAGTGGGACTTCTTCTTTTTCCGACGGCAACAAAAAAACTTCGCCGTATGTGGGCTTTTCAGAGTGTTTTATTGTTAAGTATAGTCATGATTTTTTCGATCAATTTGTCTATTCAGCAAATAAATAGCAGTTCTATCTATCAACATGTATGGTCTTGGATCATCAATAATGATTTTTCTTTAGAATTCGGATACTTGATCGATCCACTTACTTCTATTATGTCAATATTAATCACTACTGT